GCCAGCGTAGCTTATAAAAAGCATAACACTGAAGATGTTAAGATGGACCCTAATAAGGCCCCGCAAGCATAAAAGCATGGTCCCGACTTTTATGTCAACTACAGCCAAACTTACACATGCAAGTATCCGCATACCAGTGAGAATGCCCTCAACCCCAAATGGATGAGAGGAGCTGGCATCAGGCACGCACCAGCAGCCCAAGACGCCTTGCTCAGCCACACCCCCAAGGGTCCTCAGCAGTGATTAACATTAAAAATGAGTGAAAGCTCGACTTAGTTATGGCTAAAAGAGCCGGTTAAACTCGTGCCAGCCGCCGCGGTTATACGAGAGGCCCGAGCTGACATCATCGGCGTAAAGCGTGATTATAGGAGATAAAAAATAAAGTCAAAAGATCTCAAGGCCGTTATACGCATATTGAGATTCGTAGGCTCAGAAACGAAAGTAACTTTAAACTAAAGCCCTAGAACTCACGACAGCTAGGAAACAAACTGGGATTAGATACCCCACTATGCCTAGTCATAAACTTTGACGGTAATACACACATACCGTTCGCCAGGGAACTACAAGCGCATTGCTTAAAACCCAACGGACTTGGCGGTGCCCCACACTCCACCTAGAGGAGCCTGTTCTATAACTGAAACTACCCGTTAAACCTCACCACCCCTAGCCTACTCAGTCTATATACCGCCGTCGCAAGCCCACCCTGTGAAGGACTAATAATAAGCAAGACGGGCATAACCCAAAACGTCAGGTCGAGGTGTAGCACATGGGGTGGAAAGAAATGGGCTACATTTTCTGGTCACAGAATACACGAATATCTGTTATGAAATACATCAATTGAAGGAGGATTTAGCAGTAAAAAGAAAATAGAGAGTTCTTTTGAAATTGGCTCTGGGGCGCGCACACACCGCCCGTCACTCTCTGCCTCATACACACACAAGCCGCAAGTACTAAATAATTTACCCATGGCTACAACTATGGCGGAGACAAGTCGTAACACGGTAAGTGTACCGGAAGGTGCACTTGGATCAATCAAGGTGTAGCTAAATAGCAAAGCATCTCACTTACACTGAGAAGATATCCGTGCAAATCGGACCACCTTGAGCTATATAGCTAGCCACAACCTGTATTCAATTACACAATATACATAACTACACAAGACTTACCAACTTAAACTAAACCATTTTACCACCCAAGTATCGGAGAGAGAAAAGGACACACGCGCAATAGAAAAAGTACCGCAAGGGAAAGCTGAAAAAGAAATGAAACAACCCATTAAAGCACAAAAAAGCAGAGATTATTACTCGTACCTTTTGCATCATGATCTAGCTAGTAAAATCAGGCACAGAGAACTTTAGTCTGACACCCCGAAACTAGACGAGCTACTCCAAGACAGCCTAAAAGGGCAAACCCGTCTCTGTGGCAAAAGAGTGGGAAGAGCTTCGAGTAGAGGTGATAAACCTAACGAGCCTAGTTATAGCTGGTTGCTTAGGAAATGAATATTAGTTCTGCCTTGTGACCTTCTCCTATCAAATTAATAAGAAACCAAAAGAATGAAAGTTAGCCACAAGAGTTAATCAAAGGAGGTACAGCTCCTTTGAAAAAGAATACAACCTTAAAGAAAGGGTAAGGATCATATTAACAAAGGCAATTTGCTATAGTGGGCCTAAAAGCAGCCACCAACACAGAAAGCGTTATAGCTCAAACAAACCATACCCTATTATACCGATAACTAATCCAAACCCTTCACCCATACTAAGCCATCCTATGCTTGCATAGGAGTGACACTGCTAGAATTAGTAATAAGAAGGCAAGACCTTCTCCCAGCACATGTGTAAGTCAGATCGGACCACCCACTGACAATTAAAGAACTCAAATACAGAGAGAATCTCAAACTAAAAAATATGCAAGAAAAACCTGAGCCATAAATCGTTAACCCAACACAGGTGTGCACAATCAGGGAAAGACAAAATGAAAGAAAAGGAACTCGGCAACCAGGGCCCCGCCTGTTTACCAAAAACATGGCCTCTTGCTAAATACTGAATAAGAGGTCCAACCTGCCCAGTGACATAAGTTTAACGGCCGCGGTATTTTAACCGTGCTAAGGTAGCGTAATCACTTGTCTTTTAAATGAAGACCCGTATGAAAGGCGTCACGAGGGCCCTACTGTCTCCTCTTTCAAGTCTATGAAATTGATCTGCCCGTGCAGAAGCGGGCATAAATCCATAAGACGAGAAGACCCTGTGGAGCTTAAGACATAAAACCAACTGTGCATAGTAACCTAAACACCTAATGAATAAAAATCAATAAAGCATAGCAGCCATGGTTTAAATATCTTCGGTTGGGGCGACCATGGGGGATAAAAAAGCCTCCAAGAAGAATCAGGGGATCAGTTAAATGGATCCCTAAGAACCAAGAACTACAATTCTAAGCAACAGAAAATTCTGACTAATAATGACCCGGATTAAAACCCGATCAACGAACCAAGTTACCCCAGGGATAACAGCGCAATCCTTTCCAAGAGCCCGTATCGCCGAAAGGGTTTACGACCTCGATGTTGGATCAGGACATCCTAGTGGCGAAAATTCTACCAAGGGTTCGTTTGTTCAACGATTAAAGTCCTACGTGATCTGAGTTCAGACCGGAGCAATCCAGGTCGGTTTCTATCTATGTATTGACTCTTCCTAGTACGAAAGGACCGGAAGAGGTAAAGTCCATGCTTAAAGCATACTTTACCCTTATTTGATGAATACAACTAAATCAACAAAAGGGCATACTAACCAGCCAAAGACTATGGCAACTAAGGTGGCAGAGCCTGGCAATGCAAGAGACCTAAGCCCTCTTACCCGGAGGTTCAAATCCTCTCCTTAGTAAACATGCACAAATGAATTATCCTCACAATCAATCCCTTACTTTACATTATTCCAGTCCTACTGGCGGTTGCCTTCCTAACTCTCCTAGAACGCAAAATTTTAGGATATATACAACTCCGAAAAGGCCCAAACATTGTAGGACCCTATGGCTTACTACAACCCTTCGCAGACGGAGTTAAACTTCTTATTAAAGAACCAATCCGACCCCACACAGCCTCCCCATTTTTATTCCTAGCAGCCCCTGCACTAGCTTTTATCTTAGCTCTATCCCTTTGAGCACCAATGCCACTTCCATACCCGATCGCAAACATAAACCTAGGAATTTTATTCATCCTAGCTATTTCTAGCCTCTCAGTATACACAATCTTAGGCTCGGGATGAGCATCCAACTCCAACTACGCCCTAATTGGGGCATTACGAGCCGTAGCTCAGACCATTTCATATGAAGTTAGCCTAGCACTAATCCTTCTATCAACAATCATATTCACAGGAGGCTTCGCCCTCCAAACTTTTAACACCACTCAAGAAAGCATCTGACTCCTCATTCCAGCCTGACCACTCGCCGCCATATGATATATTTCAACACTAGCAGAAACCAACCGAGCCCCTTTTGACCTTACAGAAGGAGAATCCGAACTTGTCTCAGGCTTCAACGTCGAATATGCAGGGGGACCCTTCGTGCTATTTTTCCTTGCCGAATACGCTAACATCCTCCTAATAAATACCCTATCCGCCGTATTATTTCTAGGCGCACTACACAGCCCCATACTCCCAGAAACCACCACCTTCAGCCTCATAATAAAAGCCTCCCTGCTCTCAGTAGCATTCCTTTGAGTGCGAGCCTCCTATCCCCGATTCCGGTACGACCAACTAATGCACCTAGTATGAAAAAACTTCCTCCCCATCACAATAGCCTTATTACTCTGACACACCGCCCTACCACTAGCAATAGCAGGCCTCCCCCCACAAACCTAAAGGAAGTGTGCCTGAAAGACCAAGGACTACTTTGATAGAGTATACCATGGGGGTTAAAATCCCCCCACTTCCTTAGAAAAATGGGATTCGAACCCATCCTAAAGAGATCAAAACTCTTCGTGCTTCCAATACACCACTTCCTAGTAAAGTCAGCTAATTAAGCTTTCGGGCCCATACCCCGAGAATGTGGGTTAAAACCCCTCCTTTACTAATGAGCCCCTACGTATTAACCATATTCATTATGAGCCTCGGAATCGGCACCACCCTTACTTTCGCCAGCTCTCACTGACTAATAGCCTGAATGGGACTAGAAATTAGCACAATAGCAATTATTCCCATTATAGCCCAACAACATCACCCACGATCAGAAGAAGCCGCAACTAAATACTTCTTGACACAAGCAACAGCTGCAGCAATAATCTTATTTGCTAGTACAACTGACGCCTGACTATCAGGCCAATGAGACATCTCCCAAATCTCACACCCAATATCAACCACCTTAATTATACTCGCGCTAGCCCTAAAAATTGGACTAGCTCCCATACATTTCTGACTACCCGAAGTCCTGCAAGGCCTTGATCTTACAACAGGACTAATTCTCTCCACCTGACAAAAACTAGCCCCTTTCGCCTTAATTTACCAAATCGCCCCAAACACAAACCAAACAATACTAATCATTATAGGATTAATATCAGCTTTTGTCGGCGGCTGAGGCGGCCTTAACCAGACCCAATTACGAAAAATTCTAGCTTACTCATCCATCGCCCACTTAGGATGAATAATCATTATCCTCCACTTCTTACCAAGCCTAACACTCTTAAACTTATTAATTTATATCCTAATAACCTCCACCCTATTCCTAGCATTCAAAACATCCCAAGCCACAAAAATTAATACACTCGCACTAACCTGACCAAAAACCCCACCCCTCATAGCCTTAACTATACTCAGCCTGCTCTCACTAGGAGGTCTCCCTCCACTCACCGGATTCATACCAAAATGACTAATCCTCCAAGAGTTAACAAAACAAGACCTCTCAATTGCAGCCACAGCCATAGCAATGAGTGCTCTATTAAGCTTATTCTTCTACCTGCGCCTCTGCTACACAACTGCCCTAACAACATTCCCAAACACCAACAACACAACAACCCCCTGACGATTCAAAAATAACCAAAACACCTCGCCACTAACAATTACCATCACCACCACATTACTACTCCTACCAACAACCCCTGCCATCATGACTATACTTTCTTAGAGACTTAGGATAAGAAGACCAAAAGCCTTCAAAGCTTTAAGCAGGAGTTAAAATCTCCTAGTCCCTGATAAAGCCTATGGGCCTTTAACCCACATCTCCTGAATGCAACTCAGACACTTTCATTAAGCTAAGGCCTCTCTAGACGGGAAGGCCTCGATCCTACAAACTCTTAGTTAACAGCTAAGCGCTTTAACCATCAAGCTTCCGTCTATCTTCCTCCCGCTACAGAAAAGAAGCGGGAGGAAGCCCCGGTAGGCTGATGAGCCTACTCCTTCAGGTTTGCAATCTGACGTGTCTGACACCGCGGAGCTTGGTAGAAAGAGGAATTTAACCTCTATATGAGGGGCTACAACCCACCGCTTAAACATTCAGCCATTCTACCTGTGATAATTACCCGATGGTTCTTCTCAACTAATCACAAAGATATCGGAACCCTCTATTTAGTATTCGGCGCTTGAGCCGGGATAGTCGGAACCGCCCTTAGTCTTCTCATCCGAGCAGAACTAAGCCAACCTGGTTCATTGCTTGGTGATGATCAAATTTATAATGTTATCGTAACGGCACATGCTTTCGTAATAATTTTCTTTATAGTTATACCCATTATGATCGGGGGATTTGGCAATTGACTTGTTCCTCTTATAATTGGAGCCCCGGACATAGCATTTCCTCGTATGAACAACATAAGCTTCTGACTCTTACCCCCTTCATTCCTACTTCTTCTGGCCTCCTCTGGGGTAGAAGCAGGTGCCGGAACAGGATGAACAGTTTACCCCCCACTAGCAGGCAATCTAGCACACACTGGAGCATCAGTCGACCTGACTATCTTCTCGCTTCACTTGGCTGGAGTATCTTCAATCTTAGGTGCAATTAACTTCATTACAACAATTATCAATATAAAACCCCCAGCCACTACTCAATATCAAACGCCTTTGTTTGTTTGATCAGTCATAATTACAGCTGTCCTCCTTCTTCTATCACTTCCAGTATTAGCTGCTGGCATCACAATATTACTTACAGACCGAAATCTAAATACAACATTCTTTGACCCAGCTGGAGGCGGAGACCCAATTCTGTATCAACATCTATTCTGATTCTTTGGCCACCCAGAAGTTTACATTTTAATTTTACCCGGATTCGGAATAATCTCACATATTGTAGCCTATTATTCTGGCAAAAAAGAACCTTTCGGCTATATAGGAATAGTTTGAGCCATGATAGCCATCGGATTCCTAGGCTTTATTGTATGAGCACACCACATATTCACAGTAGGAATGGACGTCGATACACGAGCATACTTTACATCTGCAACAATAATCATCGCAATTCCAACAGGTGTAAAAGTATTCAGCTGATTAGCTACACTGTACGGCGGATCTATTAAATGAGAAGCGCCCTTCCTCTGAGCACTCGGATTTATTTTCCTATTTACTGTAGGAGGTTTAACAGGGATTATCCTAGCCAATTCATCCCTAGACATTGTACTACATGATACGTATTACGTAGTTGCCCATTTCCATTATGTCCTCTCCATAGGAGCTGTATTTGCCATTATGGGAGGCTTCGTACACTGATTCCCACTATTCTCTGGATATACCCTTCACGGCACATGAACAAAAATCCACTTTGGAGTAATATTTATTGGGGTTAACCTAACCTTCTTCCCTCAACATTTCCTAGGACTCTCAGGCATACCTCGCCGATATTCAGATTACCCAGATGCTTACACACTATGAAATGCAGTTTCATCCATCGGATCATTAATATCCTTGGTAGCCGTAATAATGTTCCTCTTTATCTTATGAGAAGCTTTCGCAGCCAAACGAGAAATTCAATTTGTAGAATTAACCACCACCAACATTGAATGACTTCACGGATGTCCTCCTCCGTATCATACATTCGAAGAACCTGCCTTCGTACAAATCCAACCCTGAAAACCGAGAAAGGAAGGAATCGAACCCCCATATGCTGGTTTCAAGCCAGCCGCAAAGCCACTCTGCCACTTTCTTAGAGACACTAGTAAACCCGAAATTACACCGCTTTGTCAAGGCGGAGTTGCAGGTTAAACTCCTGCGTGCCTCACACAATGGCCACTCCACTTCAACTAGGATTCCAAGACGCAGCCTCCCCCGTAATAGAAGAACTTGTTCACTTCCACGACCACGCCCTTATAGTCGTATACTTAATTAGTAGTTTCGTACTTTATATTATCATTACATTAGTAATAACAAAATTAACAAGCAAGCACACGCACGATTCACAAGCAATCGAGATCGTATGAACAATTTTACCAGCAGTTATCCTGATTGCAGTAGCCCTCCCGTCACTACGAATCCTCTATTTAATAGACGAAATCAACAACCCATACCTCACAATTAAAGCTGTAGGTCACCAATGATATTGAAGCTACGAATATTCTGACTATTTAGACCTAGCATTTGACTCCTATATAATCCCCACAGAAGACCTTACTCCGGGACAATTCCGATTGCTAGAAGTCGACTACCGAGTAGTAGTACCCACTGAATCCCCAATTCGAATTCTTGTTACAGCCGATGATGTAATTCACTCCTGAGCAGTCCCATCACTAGGTGTAAAAATAGATGCAGTACCAGGCCGCCTAAATCAAACCACCTTCATCGCTTCCCGCCCAGGCATTTACTACGGACAATGTTCTGAAATCTGTGGTGCCAACCATAGCTTTATACCAATCGCTATTGAAGCCCTTCCATTAAAACACTTTGAAAACTGATCAATGTCACAAATGCTAGTTTTCGCATCACTAAGAAGCTAAATAGGAAACAGCGTTAGCCTTTTAAGCTAAAGAATGGTGAACTCCACCCACCCTTAGTGACATGCCCCAACTCAACCCAGCACCTTGATTTTTAATCCTGTTTTTCGCATGACTAGTATTCTTAACAGTTATCCCACCTAAAATTGTTCACCACCAATTCATAAGCGACCCAGCCCAGACTACAGCTAAAACCCACACCTCAACCCCTTGAAACTGACCATGACACTAAGCTTCTTCGACCAATTCTCCCCTGCAACCTTCATGGGTATCCCCTTGATTATTTTAGCATTGACCCTTCCATGAATCCTCTTTCCCGCCCCACAAAGTCGATGTTTAAATAACCGCCTCCTTACACTCCAATCTTGATTTATCCGACAATTTACACACCAACTGTTCCTCCCAATCAATCAAGGAGGACATAAATGAGCACTCTTATTAGCCTCTATACTTATCTTCCTAATCTCCTTAAACTTGCTTGGAATTTTACCATATACCTTTACACCAACAACTCAACTATCTATAAATATAGGTTTTGCAGTACCATTATGACTAGCAACAATCCTAATTGGAGCACGATATCAACCTGCCCATACCCTAGCTCACCTCCTGCCTGTAGGAACACCAGGCCCACTAATCCCAATTTTGATTATAATTGAAACAATCAGTCTATTTATCCGACCAATTGCACTTGGGGTTCGACTTACCGCCAACTTAACTGCAGGACATCTTCTAATTCAACTTATTAGCACTGCCGCATTCAGCTTATTTTCAATTATGCCCATAGTCTCAGCACTAACCACCATTCTCCTGCTCCTCCTTACAATTCTGGAACTCGCAGTAGCAGTAATTCAAGCTTACGTATTTGTCCTCCTAGTAAGCCTATACCTTCAAGAATCAGTATAATGGCCCGCCAAGCTCATGCATACCACATAGTAGACCCAAGCCCCTGACCACTAACAGGGGCATCCGCTGCCCTAATACTCACATCCGGCCTCGCAGTATGATTTCACTATCACTCCACAATCTTAATATCATTAGGCCTAATCTTGATATTATTAACAATATACCAATGATGACGAGACATTATTCGAGAAGGCACCTACATAGGACATCACACCCCTCCAGTTCAAAAAGGACTTCGATACGGAATAATCTTATTCATTACATCAGAGGTATTTTTCTTCTTAGGCTTCTTCTGAGCCTTCTTTCACTCCAGCCTCGCCCCTACCCCCGAACTAGGAGGCTGCTGACCACCAACAGGAATTACACCACTAGATCCATTCGAAGTCCCACTATTAAACACTGCCGTTCTCCTTGCCTCCGGCGTAACAGTAACTTGAGCCCACCATAGCCTAATAGAGGGTGAACGAAAAGAAGTAATCCAATCCCTAACATTAACCATTCTTTTAGGTTGCTACTTCACAACCCTCCAAGCAATAGAATACTACGAAGCACCTTTTACAATTGCTGATGGCGTATATGGCTCTACTTTCTTTGTAGCAACAGGCTTCCACGGCTTACATGTTATCATCGGAACCTCTTTCCTTGCAATCTGCTTACTACGACAAATTGAATACCACTTCACATCCCAACACCATTTCGGCTTTGAAGCCGCAGCCTGATATTGACATTTTGTAGACGTTGTGTGACTATTCCTTTACGTCTCAATTTACTGATGAGGATCATAATCTTTCTAGTACTAAAATCAGTACGAATGGCTTCCAACCATTTAGTCTTGGTTAAAATCCAAGGAAAGATAATGAACTTAATTACCTCCACTCTAATTATTGCAACCCTACTAGCAACTGCTTTAGCAATAATCTCATTCTGAATCCCACAAATAGATCCCGACTCAGAAAAACTCTCCCCATACGAATGTGGCTTCGACCCAATAGGCTCTGCCCGCCTTCCATTTTCCCTACGATTCTTTCTAGTCGCTATCCTATTCCTTCTCTTTGATTTAGAAATTGCCCTCCTCCTCCCTCTGCCATGAGGTACACAACTTACAAACCCCACAGAAACTTTCCCTTGAGCCTCAATCCTTTTAATTTTACTTATTTTAGGATTCTCCTATGAATGAACCCAAGGCGGCTTAGAATGAGCTGAATAGACAATTAGTCCAAAGCAAGACCTCTGATTTCGGCTCAGAAGAATATGGTTCAAGTCCATAATTGTCTTATGACTCCCGTACACTTCACTTTTAGCGCAATATTTCTTTTAGGACTCATAGGCCTCGCCTTTCACCGAACCCACTTACTATCTGCACTCCTATGTTTAGAAGGAATAATATTATCCCTATTTATTGCCCTATCCTTATGATCCCTTCAACTAGAAATTATCCAATTCTCGGCCGCCCCCATAATTCTACTTGCCTTCTCAGCCTGTGAAGCAAGTACAGGATTAGCTCTGTTAGTGGCAACAGCCCGCACTCACGGGACAGATCATCTTCAAAATCTAAATCTATTACAATGCTAAAAATTCTTCTCCCAACCCTAATATTAATCCCAACAACCTGACTCACACCTAAATCATGGCTATGAACAACCACAACTACTCAAAGCTTAATTATCGCACTCCTTAGCCTCTCATGATTAAAGTGAAATTCAGAGACAGCCTGATCAACCTCCAATCACTACCTAGCCACAGACCCATTATCCACCCCACTACTAGTATTAACCTGCTGACTACTTCCCTTAATAATCCTAGCCAGCCAAAACCACATCTCTCTAGAACCAATTAATCGACAACGAACATACATCACCCTGCTAATTTCTCTACAACTCTTCCTAATTATAGCTTTCGGAGCTACCGAAATTATCCTATTTTATATTATATTTGAGGCCACTTTAATCCCAACACTAATTATTATTACACGATGAGGAAATCAAACAAAACGCCTCAACGCAGGCACATACTTTTTATTCTACACCCTAGCCGGATCTTTACCCCTCTTAGTTGCACTACTAATTATACAAAAAGACACAGGAACACTATCCATATTAATTACCCAATATGTAAAACCCCTAGACCTTACAACCTGGGGAAACAAAATCTGATGAGCAGCCTGCCTCCTGGCCTTCCTAGTTAAAATACCCCTATACGGAGTCCATCTCTGATTACCAAAAGCCCACGTAGAAGCCCCAATCGCCGGATCAATAGTACTAGCCGCTGTTCTACTAAAATTGGGGGGATACGGAATAATACGAATTACAACCATACTTGACCCAATTACCAAAGAATTGTCCTACCCCTTTATTATCTTAGCCATATGGGGAATCATCATAACAGGATCAATTTGCCTACGCCAAACAGATCTTAAATCCCTTATCGCCTATTCCTCAGTCAGCCACATAGGATTAGTCGTAGGAGGGATCCTAATTCAAACCCCATGAGGATTCACAGGTGCAATTATCCTAATAATCGCCCACGGCCTCGTATCTTCAGCCCTGTTCTGTTTAGCCAACACAAACTATGAACGAACCCACAGTCGAACACTACTATTAACTCGAGGCTTGCAAACAATCCTCCCCCTAATAGCAACATGATGATTCATTGCTAACCTGGCTAACTTAGCTCTCCCACCCCTTCCAAACCTAATAGGAGAACTAATTATCATTGTGGCCATATTCAACTGATCATATTGGACAATTCTATTAACAGGAGTAGGCGCACTGATTACAGCCAGCTACTCTCTGTACATATTCCTTATAACCCAACACGGCTCAACCACCACCCACGTCATAACACTTCAACCATCACACACCCGAGAACACCTCCTCATAACAATACATCTTCTTCCAATTCTTATGTTAATACTAAAACCAGAACTTATCTGAGGATGATGTTACTGTAAATATAGTTTAAACAAAACATTAGATTGTGGTTCTAAAAATAAAAGTTAGAGTCTTTTTATTTACCAAGAGAGGCTGGCGCACTTAAGGACTGCTAATCCCAAACTCCATGGTTCAAGTCCATGGCTCACTTGGCCTTTAAAGGATAACAGCTCATCCATTGGTCTTAGGAACCAAAAACTCTTGGTGCAAATCCAAGTAAAGGCTATGAACGAAACAACTATCATTTTCACCTCCTCCCTACTAATAATTTTCGCAATCCTAATCTTCCCCATTATCTCCACACTCACCCCCAACCCACTTAATAAAACTTGGGCAATTACCCATACAAAAACAGCCGTCCAACTAGCATTCTTCATCAGCCTTATTCCCCTATTCATTTTTCTAGACCAAGGCATAGAAGCTATTACAACAACCTGACACTGAATAAATACAATATCTTTTAATATCACCATAAGCTTCAAATTCGACCACTATTCAATTATTTTCACCCCAATTGCCCTATATGTAACCTGATCCATTCTAGAATTTGCCTCGTGATATATGCACGCAGACCCTAATATAAACCGATTCTTCAAATATCTACTTCTATTCCTAATCGCAATAATCATTTTAATCTCCGCCAATAACATATTTCAACTTTTAATCGGCTGAGAGGGAGTAGGAATCATATCATTCCTCTTAATCGGATGATGATACGGCCGCACCAATGCAAGCACAGCAGCCCTCCAGGCCGTTATCTATAACCGCATCGGCGACATCGGCCTAATTGCTGCCATAGCCTGACTGGCCATAAACCTAAACTCATGAGAGATCTCACAGCTATTCGCATTATCCAAAAACATAGACCTTACTATTCCACTAATAGGCTTAATCCTCGCAGCCACCGGCAAGTCAGCCCAATTCGGCCTACACCCCTGACTCCCATCAGCCATAGAAGGCCCCACACCAGTCTCTGCCTTACTTCATTCAAGCACTATAGTTGTAGCCGGCATCTTCCTATTAATCCGACTCCACCCCCTAATACAAAATAACCAAACAGCCCTAACCACATGCCTATGTCTAGGAGCCCTAACTACTTTATTTACAGCCACATGTGCACTCACCCAGAATGATATCAAAAAAATCATTGCTTTCTCCACATCAAGTCAACTAGGCCTTATAATAGTAACAATCGGACTAAACCAACCCCAACTAGCTTTCTTACATATCTGCACCCACGCCTTCTTTAAAGCAATATTATTCCTATGCTCCGGCTCCATCATCCATAGTCTTAATGACGAACAAGACATCCGAAAAATAGGTGGTCTTCATAACCTTCTCCCATTTACATCATCCTGCCTAATATTAGGAAGCCTAGCCCTCACAGGAACCCCATTCTTAGCCGGATTCTTCTCAAAAGACGCAATTATTGAAGCCCTAAACACCTCTTATCTAAACGCCTGAGCCCTCACTCTTACCCTTCTGGCCACCTCATTCACAGCCATTTACAGCTTCCGCGTAATCTTTTTCGCATCAATAAACCACCCCCGATTCCCCTCTCTCTCCCCTATCAATGAAAACAATACTACAGTAATTAACCCAATCAAACGCCTAGCCTGAGGAAGCATCTTAGCGGGACTTCTCATTACATCAAACTATTTACCAATCAAAACTCAAACCATAACTATACCACCTCTCCTAAAAATCACCGCACTATTAGTTACAATCATAGGCCTCCTAACAGCAATAGAACTTGCTACCATAACCAGCAAACAAATCAAAACTACACCCATTCAAAACATACATCATTTCTCCAACATACTAGGCTTCTTTCCAAGTACTTTCCATCGCCTCCTCCCAAAAATTAACCTCACACTAGGCCAAACTATAGCAACACAACTAATTGACCAAACATGATTTGAAAAAGCTGGCCCAATAGGAGTCGCCACTAAACAAATACCCATAATTAACCTTATCAATAATGCCCAACAAGGCTTGATCAAAACATACCTCACAACATTTTTCTTAACCATCACCCTAACTACCCTCCTAATTCTAATTACCTAACAGCACGCAACGTCCCACGACCCAGACCTCGAGTTAATTCTAATACAACAAACAATATTAACAACAGAGCCCAACCACATACAATCAATATCCAACCTCCAGACGAGTATAACAAAGCCACTCCCCCTATATCCAAACGAACCACAGAAAACTCTTTAAACTCATCAACTACAACCCAAAAATTCTTATACCACCCATCAGACAACCATCCACCTACCACACCTAAACCTAGCAAATATACCAAGACATAACTAAACACAGACAAATCTCACCAAACCTCAGGATAGGGTTCTGCTGCTAAAGCAGCTGAATAAGCAAATACTACCAATATCCCACCAAGGTAAATTATAAACAAAACTAAAGATAAAAAAGGACCTCCATGTCACATCAAAACACAGCAACCTATAACCGCAGCCAGTACTAAACCAAAAGCTGCGTAGTAAGGTGCAGGATTAGAAGCCACAGCAACCAACCCAATAATCAACATAACTATCAATAAAACTATTAAATAAGACATTAGTCTTGCCCGGACTTTAACCAAGACTTGCGGCATGAAAAACCACCGTTGTATTCAACTACAAGACTCCTCTAATGGCCAGCCTACGAAAAACTCATCCCCTCATTAAAATTGTAAACGACGCCCTAATTGACCTACCAACCCCATCAAGTATCTCCACATGATGAAACTTTGGCTCCCTCCTATGTCTCTGTTTAGCCGTCCAAATCCTAACCGGTCTATTCCTAGCTATACATTACACCTCAGACATCTCAACGGCTTTCTCTTCTGTCGCCCACATCTCACGAGACGTCAACTATGGATGACTAATCCGCAGCCTCCATGCAAACGGCGCCTCATTCTTCTTCATCTGCATCTACCTCCATGTAGCCCGAGGCCTTTACTATGGCTCTTACACCTATAAAGAAACATGAAACATTGGAGTAGTACTATTACTCCTAGTAATAATAACAGCCTTTGTAGGATATGTCCTTCCCTGAGGACAAATATCATTCTGAGGCGCTACAGTTATCACCAATCTTCTATCCGCTATCCCCTATATCGGAAATGACCTAGTACAATGAATCTGAGGTGGCTTCTCAGTAAGCAATGCTACCCTAACACGATTTTTTGCATTCCACTTCCTACTTCCATTCGCCATTGCTGCTGCAATCCTCCTCCACGTATTATTCCTCCATGAAACAGGATCCAATAATCCCGCAGGCCTAAACTCCAACGCAGACAAAATCCACTTCCACCCATACTTTACAAATAAAGACTTACTTGGTTTCCTAATTATACTACTAGCACTAATTTCCCTAGCCCTTTTCTCCCCAAACCTGCTAGGAGACCCAGAAAACTTCATTCCAGCCAACTCACTAGTCACCCCTCCACATATTAAACCAGAATGGTACTTCCTATTCGCATACGCTATTCTACGATCTATTCCAAATAAACTTGGAGGCGTCCTAGCCCTCTTATTCTCAATCCTCATTCTAATAATTGTCCCAATACTCCACACCTCAAAAATACAAGCCCTAACATTCCGCCCACTATCACAAATCCTATTCTGAGCCCTGGCAGCAGACATATTTATTCTCACCTGAATCGGAGGGATACCAGTAGAATACCCATTTATTACCATTGGACAAATTGCATCAATCTTATACTTCATACTATTTCTCCTACTCGCCCCACTAACAAGCCTGCTTGAAAACAAAATCCTACAACTAAAATGCCCTAGTAGCTTAGATAAAGCACCGGCCTTGTAAGCCGGAGATCGGAGGTTAAAATCCCCCCTAGTGCTTTCAGAGAAAGAAGACTTTAACTTCCGCCCTTAACTCCCAAAGCTAAGATTCTCATTAAACTATCCTCTGCAACGCCGCACATCACAAGTATATATGTACTGTAAATTACGTATGTACATTCATGCATGTATGTATTAGTACATATTATGCATAATTTTACATACAGGAAACATGTCAAATGAAATGACCTAAAAAGGGTATGAATGCATTGACAATTAAATGAAATGTATAAGAAATAAATATAAGGTGACTTATAATGTGTTAAACCTTTCAAGTCACCTATAATACACCTATAGTAAGAGATCACCAATAATTAAGTTAACCATTACATCCTTGTGATGATAGACAGATATTGTAAGGTTACTAAATTGCACTATTACTGGCATCTGGCTCCTTTTTCAGGAACATAAATGGTCACTCCATATATTAGATTTCAACGTGCATTGACTATTGATGTAAACCTTAAAATTCGTTACCCACCAAGCAAGCATCGACACTCCACATAGATTTTTTTCTTTTTTCTCGATTTTCATCTTGCATGTGGACTGCAAAGAGTGCCCCCATATAAGGTCGGACATACAGTTCTGATTAAGGTAATGTTGAAGAACCTCTTGGTCAAAGTAGTGTAATGTTAGAAAGACATAGATCGAAGAATTACATAATTGTTTTCAAGTGCATAGAAACTATTTTACCTTAAAACACAGACATGCTTAATCCCCCGCTGCTACGCGAGCGTTAAACCCCCCTACCCCCCAATGTCCTACGGCCCTATGTAATTCCTGTTAAACCCCTAAACCAGGAAAGCCAAGACATCAGCATTATCTTACCCCCACAATATTATAATGATTATATATATATATATATATATACATCATAAAATTTACACATTAATTACTTAGCTAAAATCCGTCCAAAAACCACAACGTCCAGAAATACCTTTCAATATTATAC